TTTCCTATCTAATTTATTAGACATATTAAATCTTAATGTAGAATTGAATCTAATTATATAAAATGAAAATATAGAATTAAAAAATGGAATTTATTATTATTGAATTCTATTCTATAATAGAAATCTAATTATGTATTATATAATGTTAGAATATAATGTATATAAAATAGAATGTATAATAGTAGAATCAAAATATTAAAAATTAAGAATATTAATCAAAGAAAATAATATTACTATCCATATTAATATATTATTTTTTTTATACTATACTATATTACATTACAATTAATTCCAAATCAAAAAACAATGTTATTTATTTGAATTCAAAAATGAAAAAAAAAAAGAAAATCTTAGTATTTAATTAAGATGAAGATTTTGATTATTGATAAACATATATTTGATAACTAGATCGAAATAAATTCTGATTCTATTAATCGTTATCTTAAAGTTGTTATGTTCTTTATGTCCTCGAATATCAAATATTTCATATTTGATATTATATTATAATATATTTCTATATTCATTATGAATAACTAAGAACAAACAGTTAATAAATAATAAGATCTCAGTAGTTTATGGAATTCCCATACATGCGAAATTTCTGTTATGTGAGCCCGCTTAGCTCAGAGGTTAGAGCATCGCATTTGTAATGCGATGGTCATCGGTTCGATTCCGATAGCCGGCTTTTCCCTATTTGTTTTGATTTTTTTTTTTACATAATTGATAATATAATTTTTGAAATCAAAAAATGGAAAAGACTTTTTCTCTTTTCTTTTTACAAGAGTTATCGATCTATTTATTATGCCGTAGCAACTTCCAATTATGAATCAATATCGGAGGAATTCGATCTCTGTAGAACAAATCAAGAAAAGAACGCCCTTTTTATTTCATATATACAATAAGGTTCGGATATTGATATAATTCATCTAATTCCTCTTTGTCGTACAATACTTTAGTAGATTTCGCTTCAGTTATGATATTCATATTTATCATTTAGTTTAGTTTTAATTTAGGTTTATGAAATTTTAAAAAGGAGTCTTTATGTCACGTTACAGAGGGCCTCGTTTCAAAAAAATACGCCGTCTGGGGGCTTTACCGGGACTTACTAGTAAAAGTCCTAGAGCCGGAAGCGATCTTAGCAACCAATCGCGCCCCCGTAGAAAATCTCAATACCGTATTCGTTTAGAAGAAAAACAAAAATTGCGTTTTCATTATGGTCTTTCAGAACGACAATTGCTTAACTACGTTTGTATCGCCAGAAAAGCTAAAGGGCCAACCGGTGAGGTTTTACTACAATTACTTGAAATGCGTTTAGATAACATACTTTTTCGATTGGGTATGGCTTCGACTATTCCTCAAGCCCGCCAATTAGTTAACCATAGACATATTTTAGTAAATGGTCGTATAGTAGATATACCAAGTTATCGCTGCAAATCCCAAGATATTATTACAGTGAGAGATAAACAAAAGTCTCGAGCTCTGATTCAAAATGATCTTGATTCATCCCCCCGTGAGGAATTACCAAAACATTTGACTCTTCAACCATTCCAATATAAAGGATTAGTCAATCAAATAATAGATAGTAAATGGGTTGGTTTGAAAATAAATGAATTGCTAGTTGTAGAATATTATTCTCGTCAGACTAAAACCTAACTAAAATAATAATAATAAAATAAATAGAATAATATAAAAAATAGAAATAATAAGGGTTAAGGTTTCGAATCATTTTTATCTTCCCTCGCATCTAAATAAAGGAACCAACAAAAAAAAGAGGGGTAAGGAGTTTGATCCAGGGATTTCCCCCCCCCCATTCATGTATCATAGACGCGGATTGGGTAGGAAAATAGGAATCTCTTGCCCACTCTTTCTGGTATTTTCCGTATCGCAGAAATTAGGAATAGGAGAATCCATATCAAAGAAAGTTGGAATAATGGGATCCATTGTTATTTGATACATTGCGGTCAGTAACATTGGTGAATTAGGTAAAGAAAGGTGCGGAAAGAGAGGGATTCGAACCCTCGGTAAACAAAAGTCTACATAGCAGTTCCAATGCTACGCCTTAGACCACTCGGCCATCTCTCCGACATAATGATTATGTACAGAAATCGAGTGAGTCATTCATATTCGATTTTTTTGTATAGGTACATACAATGAATTCTAACTATAAAAATCGAAAAACTTTTTATAAAAATAAAAAAAAAACCTCCCTTCGAAGGCAGTAGGATAAATAATTTTAATGAGTCTGTTTTTACGTTATTTCGTACTGTACAATTCCTCTGTTTGTGGGATTATTTTCTCACGAGAGGTAATTAAATTATAGAATGGATTACTACCTATGCCTAGACTTCTGATAACTAGATCTCTGATAAATGGAAATTTTATTGATAAGACCTTTTCAATTGTAGCCAATATCTTATTACGAATAATTCCGACAACTTCAGGAGAAAAAGAGGCATTCACCTATTACAGAGATGGTGCGATTTGATTTTTTTTTGTTTATTTAATGCTCTCAGTCTTAGGAGAAAGATACATTCTTCGGATAGAAAGAACAAAAAATCTACGCTTGCTGAAGGTGAAATTTGTAAATAAAACAATTAATTCCTTCTGTCGTGTATCCCCGATTAATGCAGCTTCATATGCTTCAATCTTCGATTTATAGTATTAAGCAAAAGGTTATACCTATGGGTTAGGTCAACCCTACTCCACTAGTACCAATAGGGGGCATGGGGGAAGAAGCACTACGTCTGGGAATCAACAACAAGAAAACTTTGTTAAAAATTATCCCTATTCCTTCCTTATCGCATCTGGATCGGGACTAACAAGAATGGTTGGGACAACAAACATCCATCTCGTTCGTATTTTGGATACCCGTATAACCATCGAAGACTGTTGAAGTGACTAATTCCTGGAAATTAAGCGGCGTTGAAGACAAAGAAATTGTTGTAATTACCTTTTTTTTATCCAGTACCAACATACTTAATGTTAAAAAAAAAAAAGCTTTTAGAGGACAGAAAGGTTGGCTAGAGATTTCTTGTAAAAACACTAGCCCTGCTCAGTTTATAATGAAAATATTGCAATCTTTTTTGATTCTATGTATTTTTATCATTATACACATAAAGATAAGGGAGGAGCCGTATGAGATGAAAATCTCACGTACGGTTCTGGAACGGAGATTCTTTGAAACGAATGACGACCGTAACGGATGTCGGCTCAATCCGAAGGAAATTATGCGGAAGCTTTACAGAATTATTATGAAGCTATGCGACTAGAAATTGATCCCTATGATCGAAGTTATATACTTTATAACATAGGCCTTATCCACACAAGTAACGGAGAACATACGAAAGCTTTGGAATATTATTTTCGGGCACTAGAACGAAACCCGTTCTTACCACAAGCTTTTAATAATATGGCCGTGATCTGTCATTACGTGCGACTATCTCCACTATAGAAAGAAAAAAAGAAATAGCAAATCTGCTAATAATTACTAGAAAAAAAAATAGGCTTTCTACATAATATATCGTCCAAAAAACGATTTTTATGAGCTGTAGCAAAGAAAGAAAAACTTCATAGAAGTCGAAATATGAAGAAATAGATATGCCTAGCTACTTTATTCTATGGATAAAGGATCTAATTGATAGAGGAAGAAGCACCGTAAAGATCAATTAACGAGGTTTTGAGCCGATACAACGATACAATAAGAACTGCTTCCTTATATCAATATCAGGATATAAAAATTAGGAATCCACTTATGTAATAGAGTCGATCCCCTAAGGTTGGTTTTGAGCAGCGGTGTAGTATCAGATCCCAAAGATAGTAAGTCTTTTCTTTCTTATGAAGAAAAGTCTTTTTCAAAGATTCTATAGAAATTTATATATCATTCATTACATTAGCATATAAGAAAATATATGAAAATATATATCATATATGATGAAAGTATACGATATATGAAACCGAGATAGTTACCTTTCATAAAATTTTAAAGAGAGTGGAAATGCTAATCCTTTATTCTTATGAAGGTAGGAGAAAAGATAAAACTAGAAAACTGATTCCATTTTTTATTAATTAATCAAAATTCAAGTTTGAAACTCATGTAATTAACCCCTTTTCTTTTGGTTAACTCGAGAAAAAGAAAAAAACGGAATAGATCTAATAATCTATAAGAAATCTTATTCAATTAAAAAAAACGGGACGAGATCAAAAGAATTGACTTTTGAGCCGTATGAGGCAGGAAACTCTCAAGTACGGTTCTAAGGGAAGGAGTTTACTCACCTATTCCGACCGCGGAGAACAGGCCATTCGACAGGGAGATTCTGAAATTGCGGAGGCTTGGTTCGATCAAGCCGCCGAGTATTGGAAACAAGCTATAGCCCTTACTCCCGGTAATTATATTGAAGCGCAGAATTGGTTGAAGATCACAGGGCGTTTCGAATAAGAAAAGAAAACTTTGTTTATTTTAGTTTAGTTAATATTTCCTATTTTTGATTTCTATTTTGATTTTCTATTTGTTAGAATTAATTGTTTATTGTTCCCATCAGTCAAATAAAACGGATCTTTTCTCTAGGAACAACCAATCAAAGAATTTCATTATATCCCTTTAAAAATCGCGTTCTATTTTGTCTGGTATTTTGTAGGGATGATATCCGGATTACAGTAGATAATTGTATTTTTTCGGCGATTCAAACTAATAGACCTTCGGATGACTAAATAAAAATATCGGTATGTTTCCTAGTAATACTAATAACTACTCACGTGATTTGAAATAGAGTACATAGTAATATGTTCTATGTAAGCCATAAAGTTGTAAGACATAAAGTTAAAGTAGCTCCATCTAGGAACTTCTAATTGAGATATGAATACACTAGGTTAGATTGCACAAAAAAAAAATAGTTTCACTTCAATTCAAAGTCCAGAAAAGGTTTTATAAGGTTAAAAAAAGGTCCATTGAGCGCCCCACTGGTATGTCATAATAGATCCGAACACTTGCCCCGGATTGACTT